TTTCTACCTTTTCTACTTAGTAGTCTAAGTTTCTCGATGAGGATAATTAATTCGGTCGTTGTGGTCGGACTCTATTATGGATTTCTGACCACATTCTCCATAGGTCCCTCTTAGATCTTCTTTCTCCAATCTTGGATTAGGGAAGAAGGAGATATTCGCGACTACTGGCGGTTTCATTATGGGGCAGCTCATGATCTTCATATCGATCTATTATCCACCTCTGCATCTATTCTTTCTTAGCTAAACGGGTGGAAGATCCATCCAATTTGGTTATATCATGGACTCGAAAAGCGGATCTGAATGTGACTGAAATGCACGATCTTCACAGGTATCACTTTTCACGATACCTAAAAGATGGAATAGCGATTTTCGAACCATTTCCTATACGAGAATGGTTTCCATTACTTTGAGAAATGGATTCTATATCAAACTATAGCTATTGCATTAAAGAAGAAAAGAAACTAATAGAAGTCGAAGACGCGGAATGGTAGTGAATAGAGAGAAAGATTCTTCTGATTTTCTTGTTCCTGAAAATATTCTATCTATCTCCTAGACGCCGTAGAGAATTGAGAATTTTCATGTCTTTCAATTCTCGTACTCGTAATTGGAAAGTTACGGAAGGAGGTCCATCATTTTGCAATGAAAACAACATAAAAAACTCTGGACAATTTCGAAATCAGGCCAAGCGTCTTAATACATATGCAAAAAAATTCATTATTGGCCCACCATTGATTAGAAGATTTAGCTTGTATGAATCGCTATTGGTTTGATACGAATAATGGCAGTCGTTTCAGTATGTTAAGGATACAGATGTATCCACAATTCATTTAGAGTTACTTAATAGCCTATTTCTTATACCATATCTCTATCCCGTGAAATTCTCGAGCCGAAAGATGGATGCATATGCTGTGTTTCATTTTGCTAAACGATATCAATTAAATGGTGTATCAATTCCATAAATTGGATATAGCAATAAATAAATCAGCAAAATTCTTTTATTTTAGATAGAAGAAATGTTTCTTCTATCTAAAATAAAAGAATGTACCCTTCTATCCAAATCCAATTTGCATCGATAAAATAAATCCAAATTCCAGTAGTAGATGAATAATTGCAAATTTTTGTGTGTACGAGATTAGAATAACTTCAAAATAACTGACATAATTTTTTATTTTTCCTGATCAGAAAAATACATGAAAAAGAAAGGAGGTAGAAAAATTTTGGGATTTATGGTTAAAGAAGAAAAAGAAGAAAACAGGGGTTCTGTTGAATTTCAAGTATTCAGTTTCACCAATAAGATACGGAGACTTGCTTCACATTTGGAATTACACAAAAAAGATTTTTCATCGGAAAGAGGTCTACGAAGACTTTTGGGAAAACGTCAACGTTTGCTGGCTTATTTGGCAAAGAAAAATAGAGTACGTTATAAGAAATTAATCAGTCAGTTGGATATTCGGGAGAAGTAATTTAATCGTTCGAATTTTTTTCTTATTTTATTAGTAGTCTTATAGTAGTCTTAGATTTTGCATTTTGATGAGCCTCGTTTTGAGGAATTCATGGAATAATCCATTTTCATGGAATAATGAATTAAGGAAGAAAGGATATGAGTCTACCGCTTACAAGAAAAGATCTCATGATAGTCAATATGGGCCCTCAGCACCCATCAATGCATGGTGTTCTTCGACTGATCGTTACTCTCGATGGTGAAGATGTTATTGATTGTGAACCCATATTAGGCTATTTACACAGAGGAATGGAAAAAATCGCGGAAAACCGAACTATTATACAATACTTACCTTATGTAACACGGTGGGATTATTTAGCTACTATGTTTACAGAAGCAATAACGGTAAATGCACCAGAATTCTTGGAGAATATTCAAATACCCCAAAGAGCCAGCTATATTAGGGTAATTATGTTAGAGTTGAGCCGTATAGCTTCTCACTTGTTATGGCTTGGACCTTTTATGGCGGATCTAGGCGCACAGACCCCTTTTTTCTATATTTTTAGAGAGAGAGAATTGATATATGATCTATTTGAAGCTGCTACAGGTATGCGAATGATGCATAATTACTTTCGCATCGGAGGGGTAGCCGCCGATCTACCTTATGGATGGGTCGATAAATGTTTAGATTTCTGTGATTATTTTTTACGAGGAGTTGTTGAATATCAACAACTTATTACACGGAATCCCGTTTTTTTAGAACGAGTTGAAGGAGTCGGTTTTATTAGCGGAGAAGAAGCAGTAAATTGGGGCTTATCGGGACCGATGTTACGAGCTTCTGGAATACAATGGGATCTTCGTAAAGTTGATCCTTATGAGTCTTACAACCAATTCGATTGGAAAGTCCAATGGCAAAAAGAAGGGGATTCATTAGCTCGCTATTTAGTACGAATGGGTGAAATGAGGGAATCCATCAAAATTATTCAACAGGCTGTAGAGAAAATTCCTGGAGGCCCTTATGAGAATTTAGAAGTCCGACGCTTTAAGAAAACAAAGAATTCCGAATGGAATGATTTTGAATATCGATTTCTTGGTAAAAAACCTTCGCCCAATTTTGAATTGTCAAAGCAAGAGCTTTATGTAAGAGTGGAAGCTCCAAAAGGTGAATTAGGAATTTATCTGGTAGGAGATGATAGTCTTTTCCCCTGGAGATGGAAAATTCGTCCACCCGGTTTTATTAATTTGCAAATTCTTCCTCAACTAGTTAAAAAAATGAAATTGGCTGATATCATGACGATATTAGGTAGTATAGATATCATTATGGGGGAAGTTGATCGTTGAAATGATAATAGATAGGGTAGAGATAGAAACTATCAATTCTTTTTCGAAATCGGAATTATTAAAAGAAGTCTATGGACTGATATGGATTCTACCCATTTTGACCCTCCTACTGGGAATCACAATGGAAGTACTCGTAATTGTGTGGTTAGAAAGAGAAATATCCGCATCGATACAACAACGTATTGGTCCTGAATATGCTGGCCCCCTGGGACTGCTTCAAGCTATAGCCGATGGAACTAAGCTACTTTTTAAGGAGGATATCCTGCCATCCCGAGGAGATATTCCTTTATTTAGCATTGGACCTTCTATAGCAGTCATATCAATTTTATTAAGTTTTTTAGTTATCCCTTTGGGATATCGTTTTGTTTTAGCCGATCTTAGTATTGGTGTTTTTTTATGGATTGCCATTTCAAGTATTGCTCCTATTGGTCTTCTTATGGCAGGATATAGCTCAAATAATAAATATTCTTTTTCAGGCGGTCTACGAGCTGCTGCTCAATCTATTAGTTATGAAATACCATTAACTTTTTGTGTGCTAGCAATATCTCTACGTGTGATTCGTTAAAATAGGATCTTTTTCCTCCAAAATCCATTGAATATTTATCTTCCTTTTCTTATTCTGTATTCGGGTTGGTAAGTTAAACTAGATAGCTATATGAGTGAAACAAAACAGCTTATTAATTTGTAGTAAAAAGAAAAAATCTCATTTCCTACGTACAAGAAAAAAGTTGAAGTAAACATAAGTAGTGTAAACTCTTTACCCCAAGGTTGAGATTTTTTGATTAGTCATCATATCTTGAAGCGGGCAAGAATAAAGGATTCGCGATATGGAATTCCTTTACTAGAATATTCCGAGTTATTACTATAACTTATAATAATAAGGGGAATCCATCAAAAATTAGTGAGGGGTTAGGAACACTAAAGTACATAAAGGATTAGTAATGAGGGAATCTAAGACATTAGAGATTTTTCCTCATAAAAGGAATCATAATAAGGACTTGAAATTGGTGGAAATGATCAAGTAGTACTTTCTTCGGATTCCGATCCAGAGTATGTTCCCTTTCACTTGTTAAAGAAATGGCTATCAAGAACGAATTAATCCTTTATTCCTTTTTTCTTTTTAAGTACCCTTCCCCGGGGAAAGAAGAATAGGACAAAAGATATGGAATGCAATACAAAAAAAAGATATTTATTTATTCTTTCCTTCCTCTATTCATATTAATACAGAATTCCTCATGAATTAATGCCTAATTCTTTTCATTTATTAATTGCTATAACGAGTGTTTTATTCCAAGATTAAGTTATTACTGAACAAAGAAAAATTTTCATTATATTATAAAGGACGAGATCAATTCGGAAGCGCTTTTTCTTATTCTAGCAGACGGAATTCCTTTGGTCTAATTTAGGACTTTCCAATCGATTTTATCTTACCTAATTCCATCTATGCCCAAGGGGATAATACCGAAACGAAACAACCCTTTCCTTTTTTCTGATCATAGAGAAGCCGTATGAAGCTAAGGTTTCATGTACGGTTTTGGAATAGCGGTGGGAACTGTGATGTTATCATCGACTATGATTATCTAACAGTTCAAGTACAGTTGATATAGTTGAAGCACAGTCAAAATATGGTTTTTTTGGATGGAATCTTTGGCGTCAGCCTATAGGTTTTCTGGTTTTTCTAATTTCTTCTTTGGCAGAATGTGAAAGATTACCCTTTGATTTACCAGAAGCAGAGGAAGAATTAGTAGCAGGTTATCAAACCGAATATTCCGGTATCAAATATGGTTTATTTTATCTTGTTTCTTACCTAAATTTATTAGTTTCCTCTTTATTTGTAACAGTTCTCTACTTAGGCGGGTGGAATTTCTCTATTCCCTATATATCCTTTTTTGAATTTTTCCAAATAAATAAAATGGTTGGAATTTTGGAAATGACAATGGGTATCTTTATTACATTAACTAAAGCTTATTTATTTCTCTTCATTTCTATCACAATAAGATGGACTTTACCCAGGATGAGAATGGATCAGTTATTAAATCTTGGATGGAAATTTCTTTTACCTATTTCCCTGGGCAATCTCTTATTAACAACTTCTTCCCAACTTGTTTCACTATAAATAAGATAATACAATAACAGTAAGAATATTTTCAACACAAAAGTTCTCTCAAACAAGAGAAAGAAACATACCTTTTTCATAGATATTTAGAATATGTTCCCTATGGTAACTGGGTTCATGAGTTATGGTCAACAAACAATACGCGCTGCAAGGTACATTGGTCAAAGTTTCATAATTACCTTATCCCACACAAATCGTTTACCTATAACGATTCACTACCCTTATGAAAAATCAATTACATCGGAGCGTTTCCGGGGGCGAATCCACTTTGAATTTGATAAATGTATTGCTTGTGAAGTATGTGTTCGCGTATGCCCGATAGATCTACCCCTTGTGGATTGGAGATTTGAAAAGGATATTAAAAGGAAACAATTGCTTAATTATAGTATTGATTTCGGAGTTTGTATATTTTGTGGTAATTGTGTTGAGTACTGTCCGACAAGCTGTTTATCAATGACTGAAGAATATGAACTTTCTACTTATGATCGTCATGAATTGAATTACAATCAAATTGCTTTGAGTCGGTTACCAATCTCCATAATGGGAGATTACACAATTCAAACAATTAGGAATTCGACTCAAAGTAAAATAGACGAAGAAAAATCTTGGAATTCAAGAACGGTTACTAATTATTAGTTACTAGGATTTTTCTAACAAAAAAGAAAAATCCAATAGTTTTTTATTAACTATAAAGAAAAACGAATAACTACTGCTTATTGCAAATTATTCCTGATTTAAAATGAGAGTAGATTTTCGTGATGTGATTTCTAACTATACAACTTATATACAAAAAAATATCCTAATCCCTTTTTCCTTCCTTGAATCTTTTAGTTTTAGTCAGTTCATGAAAAATTTTATACTATTAATTTTAATTTCTTCTTATCCATAATGGATTTACCTGGACCAATACATGAGATTCTTGTGCTATTTGGGGGATTTGTTCTTCTACTAGGAGGTCTAGGAGTAGTATTACTTACCAACCCAATTTATTCTGCCTTTTCGCTGGGATTAGTTCTTGTTTGTATATCCTTATTCTATATTTTATTGAATTCCTACTTTGTAGCTGTCGCACAACTTCTTATTTATGTGGGAGCTATAAATGTTTTGATCATATTTGCCGTAATGTTCGTAAATGGCTCAGAATGGTCTAAAAATAAGAATTATTGGACTATTGGAGATGGGTTCACTTCACTCGTTTGTATAACTATTCTTTTTTCACTAATGACTACTATCCCAGATACGTCATGGTATGGAATTCTTTGGACTACAAGATCAAACCAAATAGTAGAACAGGGTCTCATAAATAACGTTCAACAAATTGGGATTCATTTAGCAACTGATTTTTATCTTCCGTTTGAACTCATTTCCATAATTCTTCTAGTTTCTTTAATAGGTGCAATTACTATGGCTCGGCAATAAGAAATACTTAGAATTAGTCAAAATTCTTAGAATTTCAAATCTAAAATAAATAACTAAAGAATCACAATTTTGATTTAGTAAAACCCATCTACTGCCAACAAATACCTTCTTTTCTCTTTTGTTGTGTAACTGTTCTATTCTAATTAATGGAATCGGTTCAATTCTTGTCCTCATATTGAAATGAATCGAGATTGATAAGGAGTTAGTTAATGATGTTTGAGCATGTACTTTTTTTTAGTGTCTATTTATTTTCGATTGGTATCTATGGATTGATCACAAGCCGAAACATGGTTAGAGCTCTAATATGTCTTGAACTTATACTGAATTCAATTAATCTAAATCTCGTAACATTTTCTGATCTATTTGATAGTCGCCAATTAAAAGGAGACATTTTCGCAATTTTTGTTATAGCCCTTGCGGCTGCTGAAGCAGCTATTGGACTATCCATTCTTTCTTCCATCCATCGTAACAAGAAATCAACTCGTATCAATCAATCTAATTTTTTGAATAATTAGACATAAAATCCTCTAAACAAAGGCGCACATATAATAATAATATCAAATATTAAGATGAATAGAAATCGAATACTATTTTCTTATTATTTTATTATTTTATAATATCTATTTTTTGATTAGGTTATTACATAGTATTCTTTTTTACTTATTGAATTTTTGCAATTCATTGATATTGCAATTTGAATATTGCAATAATTTATATTGAAAAGACGATAGCCAATAAATTGGCTAATTCGAATTCGTATGTACAATTCGTATAATTATGATTGTTGAAGCCAAAAATTAAAGTCTCTTGGCTCTTTTCACGCTTTCTCACAAACGGATTAAGAAATATATTGCATTATTTTATTTATTTATTTGTTGAAGTTTGGATAAACCATTGCTTCGTCTGGTGTCTACAATACATATGACTCATATAGTACTAATTTCATTTTTACCAGATCGAAAATTTTTATGTTGAAAAGGAAAATTTATAGATCCAATGTCACATTCCGTAAAAATTTATGATACATGTATAGGATGCACTCAATGTGTACGAGCTTGTCCAACAGATGTATTAGAAATGATACCCTGGGATGGGTGTAAAGCCAAGCAAATTGCTTCCGCGCCGAGAACCGAAGATTGTGTGGGTTGTAAGAGATGCGAATCTGCCTGCCCAACAGATTTTTTAAGTGTCCGCGTTTATTTAGGGCCTGAAACAACCCGCAGCATGGCTCTATCTTATTGATACGTTACAAAAAACTCCACTTGAATCGTCTGATTCCTCTTTACCGAGGAAGCCTGTGCTCGCTTATTTCGAGCACGGGCTTTTCTGGTCAAAACGTATCTTCTCTTTATCACTTTATCATGAGTTATTTTCCTTGGTTAACAATACTTGTTGTTTTGCCGATATTTGCAGGTTCATTAATTTTCTTTTTACCTCATAGGGGAAACAAAATCGTTAGGTGGTATACTATATCTATTTGTTTATTAGAATTCCTTCTAATGACTTATGCATTCTGTTATCATTTCCAATTGGAGGATCCCTTAATCCAATTAAAGGAGGATTCTAAATGGATAGATGTCTTTGATTTCCACTGGAGATTGGGAATCGATGGACTTTCATTAGGATCTATTTTATTGACAGGATTTATCACTACTTTAGCTACTTTAGCAGCTTGGCCAGTTACCCGGAATTCGCGATTATTCTATTTCCTGATGCTAGCAATGTATAGTGGTCAAATAGGATTATTTTCTTCGCGAGACCTTTTACTTTTTTTTATCATGTGGGAGTTAGAATTAATTCCTGTTTACTTACTTTTATCCATGTGGGGGGGAAAGAGGCGTCTGTATTCAGCTACAAAATTTATTTTGTATACTGCAGGCGGTTCCATTTTTTTCTTAATCGGAGTTCTAGGTATGGGCTTATATGGTTCCAACGAACCAAGATTAGATTTGGAAAGATTAATTAATCGATCATACCCTGCAACATTGGAAATACTATTTTATTTTGGCTTCCTTATTGCTTATGCTGTCAAATTGCCGATTATACCCCTACATACGTGGTTACCAGATACCCATGGGGAAGCGCATTACAGTACATGTATGCTTTTAGCGGGAATCCTATTAAAGATGGGAGCATACGGATTGATTCGGATCAATATGGAATTGTTACCTCATGCTCATTATCTATTTTCCCCCTGGTTGGTAATAATAGGAGCGATGCAAATAATCTATGCAGCTTCAACTTCTCTTGGTCAACGAAATTTCAAAAAAAGAATAGCCTACTCCTCCGTATCTCACATGGGTTTCATAATTATAGGAATTGGTTCCATAACCAACATTGGACTCAATGGAGCTATTTTACAAATACTATCCCATGGATTTATTGGTGCTACACTTTTTTTCTTGGCGGGAACGGCTTGTGATAGAATGCGTCTTGTTTATCTCGAAGAACTGGGGGGGATATCTATCCCAATGCCGAAAATTTTTACCATGTTTAGTAGCTTTTCAATGGCTTCTCTTGCCTTACCAGGAATGAGCGGTTTTGTTGCAGAATTAGTAGTATTTTTTGGACTAATTACTAGTCCAAAATTTCTGTTAATACCAAAAATGCTAATTACTTTTGTAATGGCAATTGGAATGATATTAACTCCTATTTTTTTATTATCTATGTTACGCCAGATGTTCTATGGATACAAGCTATTTCATGTTCCAAACGCAAATTTGGTGGATTCTGGACCACGAGAACTCTTTCTTTTAATCTGTATCTTTTTACCAGTAATAGGAATTGGTATTTATCCAGATTTTGTTCTCTCGCTATCGGTTGACAAGGTAGAGGCTCTCTTATCCAATTATTATCCTAAATAATTTTTTTTTACTAGTCCGCTCTATATTCCATAGTGGAAAAACCAAATAATTAGTGGAAAAACCAAATAATTCAGAAAAAAGTAAAAAAGTCTAATTAGATCTATCTCGAATTTTTGAGAACCCTTTGAGAAGGCGTTCAAGGGTTCTCAAATCAAACAAAAATGGAAAAACTTTCATTTCACGAAGGTTTTATGTTATGTAATCATTTAGATGGTAATGTAAATGCACCATAACTATGTAAACCTATTCCTAATAGATTGATACCAAAATAGCAGATCCAAATTATAAGAAATCCTATCGAAGCTACAAGTGCGGAATTCGTACCCTTCCAATTTGGATTTGTTCTACTATGTAAATAAATTGCGAATATGGTCCAAGTAATAAATGCCCAAGTTTCCTTAGGATCCCAATTCCAATAGGATCCCCACGCCTCATTAGCCCATACTGCTCCACAAAGAATACCTATGGTTAAAAGGGTAAACCCTAGGCTAATGACACGATAACTCCAAGAATCCAAACGCTCAATTAATTGATATTTGTAATAATTTGGAAATGAAGGAAAAGAGGTGTTTTTTTTTTTTAAAGCACTTCTTTTTACATAGAAATATTCAATCTCACTAAACTCACTAAAGAAAAATGTTTTATTTAAAACATTTTTTTTCTTTTCTAAAAAGAAATTGAAATTCTTTCGAAATTTAATGATTAGAAGAGCGGCGGATAATAAGGATCCGCACAAAAGAGTTGCATAGCTTAGTAACATCATACTGACATGCATCATTAACCACTGAGATTGTAGAGCAGGTACTAGTATTGTGGATTGATGCATTTCAGTTAAAAGACCCGACGTGGCAAAGCCTTGCGTTAAAATAGTACTTGGTGTAGTTATTGTGCTTAAATCATTTTTAGAGTTCTGTATCTTAGGAATCGTATGAAGAATATACAGAGCCCATGAAAGGAAGATCAATGACTCATATAAATTACTTAATGGAAAATGTCCCGAAGAAGCCCAACGAGAAACTAGGAATCCTGTTATAGAGAAAAAAGTAGCTATCATTCCTTTTTCTGACGAATCACGTAATCCCCCAAGTTCACGAACTAATAAGGTTATCAAATGAATTGTAATCACAATTGAAATGGTTGAGAAAGAGATATGAGTTAGTATATGTTCTAAAGTTGCAAATAGCATAAGGAGAAGGTCCCATTACAAAATAGGAAATTTCGAATTGAATCCATTTTCTAATCTATTGTATTCTTTTTCGAGAATGCCGCCACTCGGACTCGAACCGAGATGCTTGAGCACTGCTTCCTAAGAGCAGCGTGTCTACCAATTTCACCATGGCGGCTAACTTTAAATAATAGGGAAGTTAAAAGAATAATAGTTATTTTCTCGCAAATCGTCGAGATTGGGAGAGTCCATAGAATTTAGGAACATTAGAATCTTCATTAAAATGGACTTCGTTTGGTAGTATCATTGGGGATTTTTTTAACAATAAACTCTTGCTTTGCCCAATAGAAACAAAGCTTGAAAGAGTTGGAACTGTTTTTTCTCAGTTGCAATATAGAACTCATTTTTTTCTAATTAGTTTCTCATTGAAATAAAAAAAAAAATCTTTCAATCTATCCATTAGAATTTCTATAATTTCATCATTAAATACAAAGAATTTTGGATTTTAGCAAAATTTCTAGAATGAAAGCCTTTATGCTCTTATTAATATGATTTACCAAGCCTAAACCTATTTTTTTGTGGATTTTTGATAAGATAGGTAGAAGTTGTAAGTCCTATTGCAAGAATACTCTACTTTTCATAATAGAATCCTCATATTTTATTATGAGGATTCTATTATGAAAAGTTCGTTGATAGGAAAAGAATACTTAGGACACAGTATACCAAAAACTTTTGTTCTATATATCAGAGGGGTTAGTTCTAAGAATATTGTACCGAGGAATTCGACACATAAAAGTACATTCATTAATTAATCCGAATTATTCATATTAAATAATTGGAATTTCTTTGGGATAGGTCAATTCAGATTATTCCAAAACCAGATTATTTGTTTGTTTGTTGCCCAGAAAAACCCTTTGGTTTTGGATGCTCGCTACCGCTGGAAAATGATCTTGATTTTGCTAAAGAATAAGATTGTACTATGGAAAAATAAGTCTTTTTCTTCCAAAGATTTTTACGAATACGCTTTTTTGACATCGAAGTACGTTTTTTTGGAACTGCCATTCAAAAAGGAGATTACTTTTTTCTAGTTGTATGTGAAAGACATCTATTGCCGCAAATCAATCCTTCTTTCTGTTTTTTCTTAGTATTTATACTTAGATACTGAACTTAAATTCAGAATTCTTTTTTACTTTATTTTCTCTAATGCGGATAAGACAAGAATTTTTGAGCATATTTTTCATATATATTTTATACTTTGTTTTAATAATTTTATTTTAATAATTTTAATAATATAGAATATATACAAAGGTTTTCTATTTAAATTAAATCAATTTATATATTAAGTATACTCCATATATAGATCTACGGCCTATCCCCCATATAAGATGGGGGGATAAAAGGAAGGGAAAATTCAAATAGTTAATTAAGTTCAGAATGGTATTCCATAATGGAATTCCAATCAAAACAAAAAAATACTTAGTCTCTTAAACAAGACATTCTAAAACTTAGGTAATTCTAGTCATTAGGATTTCAGTTCTATATTTCAGTTCTATATGAAATTTCAGTTCTATATGAAGTAAGGAATATTCGATAATTTCCTATAAACATAGGTTTTCATTGGAATTCAATCCATCAGTTACGAAACACGAGAGCTGCTTCATCTTCATTTTAATAGAAAGAAATACAAAAATGAATAGAAAGTAAAATGATTCAATCCTTTTTTGTATTTTAACAAATATCCTTTTTTAGGTAATAACTAGGTAACAAAGTTATTTAATTAACTTTTTGAATTTAACCAAGTAAACCCATTCTTCATTTTTGATTATTTCAATGAGAGAAATTTGGAAAAATGAAGAATTCCAGTATCTTGTCTTATTCTTATTTTTTTGAATTCCTTCAGAAAGAGATAAGAATTGGTTTGGTGAATCGGAAACCATTTTATTTTATAGAAAAATTTCAAGTAAAAATTGCAATTTCTTTTCTTATGGAACATACATATCAATATGCATGGGTAATCCCTCTTCTCCCACTTCCAGTTATTATGTCAATGGGGTTTGGACTTATTCTTATTCCGACAGCAACAAAAAATCTTCGTCGCATATGGGCTTTTCCTTGTGTTTTACTCTTAAGTATAGCTATGGTATTCTCAGTTCACCTATCTATTCAACAAATAAATGGAAGTTCTATCTATCAATATCTATGGTCTTGGACCATCAATAATGATTTTTCCTTAGAATTTGGATACTTGATCGACCCGCTTACTTCTATTATGTTAATACTAATTACTACTGTAGGAATCCTCGTTCTTATTTATAGTGACGATTATATGTCTCACGATGAAGGATATTTGAGATTTTTTGTTTATATAAGTTTTTTCAATACTTCCATGTTGGGATTGGTTACTAGTTCCAATTTGATACAAATTTATTTTTTTTGGGAACTTGTGGGAATGTGTTCCTATTTATTGATAGGCTTTTGGTTTACACGGCCAATTGCAGCGAGTGCTTGTCAAAAAGCTTTTGTAACTAATCGTGTAGGGGATTTTGGTCTGTTATTAGGAATTTTAGGTTTTTTTTGGATAACAGGTAGTTTAGAGTTTCGGGATTTGTTCAAAATAGCTAATAACTGGATTCCTAATAATGGGATTAATTCCTTACTTACTACTTTGTGTGCTTTTTTATTATTCCTTGGTGCAGTTGCGAAATCTGCACAATTCCCTCTTCACGTATGGTTACCCGATGCTATGGAAGGACCCACTCCCATTTCGGCTCTTATACACGCAGCAACTATGGTTGCTGCGGGGATTTTTCTTCTAGCTCGACTTCTTCCTCTTTTCATATCCCTACCTTTAATAATGAATTTCATTTCTTTAGTAGGTACAATAACACTCTTCTTAGGAGCTACTTTAGCTCTTGCTCAGAGAGATATTAAAAGAAGCTTAGCCTATTCTACAATGTCTCAATTGGGTTATATGATGTTAGCTCTAGGTATAGGTTCTTATCAAGCTGCTTTATTCCATTTGATCACTCATGCTTATTCGAAAGCTTTATTGTTCTTGGGATCCGGATCCATTATTCATTCAATGGAACCTCTTGTTGGATATTCACCAGATAAAAGTCAGAATATGGTTCTTATGGGTGGTTTAAGAAAATACGTTCCAATTACAAGAACTACTTTTTTATGGGGTACGCTTTCTCTTTGTGGTATTCCACCTCTTGCTTGTTTCTGGTCCAAAGATGAAATCCTTAGTAATAGTTGGTTGTATTCACCTTTTTTTGGAATAATAGCCTCTTTTACTGCAGGATTAACTGCGTTTTATATGTTTCGGATATATTTACTTACTTTTGATGGGTACCTGCGTGTTCATTTTCAAAATTACAGTAGCACTAAAGAGGGTTCGTTGTATTCAATATCCTTATGGGGAAAAAGGATACCCAAAGGAGTGAATAGAGATTTCATTTTATCAACAACGAAGAGTGGAGTTTCTTTTTTTTCACAAAATATATCCAAAATTCATGGTAATACAAGAAATAGGATAGGGTCCTTTAGTACTTCCTTTGGGGCTAAAAACACTTTTGTCTATCCTCATGAAACGGGAAATACTATGCTATTCCCTCTTTTTATATTACTGCTTTTTACTTTGTTCATTGGATCCATAGGAATCCATTTTGATAATGGAGTAATGGATAATGGAATAGCGGAGTTAACCATATTATCAAAGTGGTTAACTCCCTCAATAAACTTTTTCCAGGAAAGTTCTAATTCTTCCATAAATTCATATGAATTTATCACTAATGCAATTTCTTCTGTAAGTCTAGCTATGTTTGGTCTATCCATAGCATATATCTTCTATGGATCCGCTTATTCCTTTTTTCAGAATTTGGATTTAATAAATTCTCTTGTAAAAGAGAGTCCGAAAAAGTTTTTTTCGGATCAAGTAAAAAAAAAGATATACAGTTGGTCATATAATCGTGGTTATATAGATATTTTCTATACTAGGGTCTTTACCCTGGGTATAAGAGGATTAACTGAACTAACGCAGTTTTTCGATAAGGGTGTCATTGATGGAATTACCAATGGAGTAGGTCTTGCTGGTTTTTGTATAGGAGAAGAAATTAAATATGTAGGGGGAGGGCGAATATCGTCTTATTTATTCTTTTTTTTATGTTATGTATCCGTGTTCTTATTCTTTTTTCTTTCTTAACTTAAGGAATTCCCCCGTCTCCTGCCTAAAGAGCCCCCTTATTCCCCTTCCTATCTTCTTCCCCCATCTCTCCCCCTTTTCTACCATCTCTCTCTTTTTCTATCTCTCTCTCTTTTTCTATCTCCTTCATTGTATAATAGTTCGGTTTTCCGCGATTTTTTCCATTCCTCTGTGTAAATAGCCTAATATGGGTTCACAATCAATAACATCTTCACCATCGAGAGTAACGATCAGTCGAAGAACACCATGCATTGATGGGTGCTGAGGGCCCATATTGACTATCATGAGATCTTTTCTTGTAAGCGGTAGACTCATATCCTTTCTTCCTTAATTCATTATTCCATGAAAATGGATTATTCCATGAATTCCTCAAAACGAGGCTCATCAAAATGCAAAATCTAAGACTACTATAAGACTACTAATAAAATAAGAAAAAAATTCGAACGATTA